TTAAATTCAATTTCGTGATCCGTATCTTCAATTTTTGGAAATTTATGAAACTCTTCTGTCAAGCCCTGATTAATGAACCTACAAAATCCCTCAAATTGTATCTGGCTAAATCCAGGTATTGTGGACATTTCCTCATTTCCATTACAGAGCATCTTAATCTTAAATTTCCTGTTTATCGAAAAAATCCCATTATTGGCTCATCCTTCGTCGAACCATAATCATATGGATCGATCTAGCAATGATGGAATATATATCCTGTTTACTGAATCACATGAAATTTTAGCCAACCTTATCCATATTTATAGACTTCATACCTATGAACAGAGACGGAACAGAAGAATAAAGAAAATTTTCGCTGCAAATTTGAATTTACGACAAATACAAATGGAAATGGATTGATAAAGCACTTCTCTTCTGGAAACAAAATTATGCCACTTAGACTTATGGTATGGAGTCTTGTATAGTATAGAATAGCCAAATTAATCCAATTTCTACCTATTATGATATTACAATCGGATTGGTTACCAAAAAAGATTCCGAATTTAATCTGCTCTCTGTGAATGAGATAAAGACAAAATAATATAAATATAATTAGGAGCAGTATAGAATTTACTTTTATTTTAACACTTAATATTCAAAAAAAGATTCGCAGCTTCTTTTTGTTTTTTTTTTTGTTTTGGTAGTAGAATTTATAGAATATGGTTGAAGCAGGTAATAGTAATTGTATTTATCAAATACATACCAATATAGTTATCTGTATATTCTCACTTTTATGGTAATTTCCTGTGGAGCAACATGGGTCGTGCTATATCATAATTTATCTTTTCTATTCCATATATTCAATGAAAAATGAAAGCACAACAATTCCCTATAGAAAAATATGTAGATAAAATACCTGACTTGTATCCGTGTAACAATTTCTGTTCTAGGGTTTACATATATATATAATTTTTGTTATAATTGCAAAAAGATTGATTATTGAAAATAATTGATACCGATCGGTTGTAAATCGTTTTTATTTTCTTATATCATTAAAGAAAATGGGAGATATAAATTTTAAAATTGCTCATTCGATTAATTCCAAGTGAATAATTAAGTAAATGGTTAAGAATTTGTCATAATTTTCTTTTCTAAAGAAAAGAAAAGTTTTTAATTGGTATATATATATTGAGATACATTCAATTGAAGAAAATGATATCAACCGGATCCCATAAAAAAAGAAAGCATAATTCCCTTTTGAAATTTAGAATAAGTACAGCAAGATTCAAGATATAAATCAAATAAAAAAAGGTTCGGCAGTCTTCCCTACAAAATTAGAAATAGGTAAAGTGTGTAGGATATTTATATCCTTTTTGTATCGTTTTGGCGACATGGCCAAGTGGTAAGGCGGGGGACTGCAAATCCTTTATTCCCCAGTTCAAATCTGGGTGTCGCCTGATCAGCTCAATAATCAATAAAAGACTTGGGATTTCTGAGAACTTAAAAAATAAGGGTTATTTTATACCTACCGGTATCGGTTTTGGCTACACCTGAAATCCTTATTTTTTATTTTTTAAGGTTTATGGAACCCACGAGTTCTTCAAGTACAAGTATCGACAAGATTTACTAACCCCCCATCTCTGCTCCTATTGGCCAAGAATTCATTAAGTTATATTTAGATCAGAAATCTCAATTCTTAAAGGATTCCTAATTTTCACCGCTTCATAGTTTTGAAAGGAACTGAAGTGAAGATACTTTTATTATTTATTAGGTAGTAGGTAGGGGTATTCCGCTGATATTTACTAAGAATGTGTATTGTATTTGTATTTAATGCTTTCCAATTCTACCAGAGTTACTATACTATAGATATGAATACTATAAATATAGGAATTTGTTACAAGCGAGTTCATAGGATTGTTTCATCCATAATAGCTTTAAGTCAAAATCCTATTTTGACTCTGCACCATTGATTCCACTATGATTGGTGATCAATAATAGAATAATTCCTTCATTTCATAAAGAAGATAGGGGACATAATTTACATGGATATAGTAAGTCTCGCTTGGGCTGCTTTAATGGTAGTCTTTACATTTTCCCTTTCACTCGTAGTATGGGGAAGGGGTGGACTTTAAAGGTACTACTAATTGAGTAATCGAATTGTATCAATTGTTTAATTGATCGTTTTGCAAAGCATTTTAAAATCAAATTATGAATTATTCTGATAATTGTATTTCGAAACTCAAGTCAATGGGATACCTATGATAGGATTTTTTTCCAATTCCAACTGAGTTCTTCCAAAATAGAATATTTTGATTTTAGAAATTCGTTCTTGCTAGAATTTGAATTATGGATATTATAGTGAGAAGCAATCAGTCCCCATTTTTTTTCTTTAGTTTGATTCTCTCTTTCTTTATTTTTATTGTTTTAAGAACAAGTAATTCCGCTATTATATGGCGATATATACTTTCCACTAGAAACTACTAATGGCTTGGTTATCCAAAGAGGCCCTGCCCCCGCACACATAATAAAAATCAAATAAGATTTTGCTTGCGTTAAGTGATACGTATATCGCACATTTAACTAACGTTTTAGATTCATTTTATTTATGCTTTATCGATTCATTTGATGTCACGTTTAAACATGATGCATCAGTGGGCCTACTACTCCTTTTCCAAATTGGAAGAAGTTACCATGGAGCTCCGCGGATCATCCGTTAGTGGCTCCATCAATAACTTCTTTGGAATTCGAATCTAATTCTTTGGTTTTGTTTTCTTCGTTGTATTTTTATAATTTCTCTTATATATAATTTATATATATTAAGATAATGGTTTCAATAGATCCCAGGATCCATATTTATTTCTTAAAATTCTAAGAAACTTAGGAATTAGATTAGAGATTAAAATAGAACAGTTGACCTTCGATTATTTTGGATTGGTTGAAATTCATACAAATGGATGTAGCGAAAAATAGAATTAGAGTACTGTTTACATATACAAAATATATGATATGTATGTACTACTATACAACCGTATACCTGGATAGTATGGTAGAAAGATTTACATAGTATTTATACTATATTTAATTTATACTCTATTATTAATTATTATATTCTATTATATTGAATTATTATATAATAATTCAATATAATAGAATATAATAATATTTAAATAATTATAATATGATAATTCTAAAATATACTTTTATATTAGTTCTTTTTATCATACTATCTTAGATAGTGTTTATTCCGGTCCGATTATTTCATTAAGACTCGGGATTTGAATCTCTTTGATTTCTTCAATCATTAATAAGAACTAAGAAGTTTCAGTCCAATTAATCATTTTGGCTGACTGTTTTTACGTAGATGATAAGTAAAAAGGCAGTAGGAACTAGAATAAAGAGTGCAGTAGCAATAAATGCGAGAATATTTACTTCCATAATCTCATTGTTTTTTTTTTGCTTCGCAATAACTCGGGATCTAATCCCATAGAGATGATAAATTTGACTCCTAGAAATTCAATGGGATGAATTACATCCTAATGATACGGAATCGGATCAATATTATGAATAACAATATCTGATCTATCAAATCGATTCATAGTCGAGAATTGAATAATATAACATGGAAAGATCCTTTATCCATACCAAAAAAGGGATTCTCGATCCAATAAGGAATCCCATCCCATTGAATTTCTCATACTTTTCCACTCTTTATTTTCTATTTTCTATAATAAAATTAACATTTTATAGAATTCCATTTGAATATTATTATACTATTTACATCTTATAATTATAATACTATTTACATCTTATACTACTTAGTAACTTATACTACTATATAAATAATATATACAATTATCCTATCCAATTATCTGATGAGGTATCATATGACCGGTATTCCTATTCCATTGCTCGCGCATCCAACCAATAAAAAAAAGTGAATTAGAAAAAACGACGTGTTAAGTTAATTCTAAACTAAGTTTTTTTGTAATGATTTAATTTGGAATACAGATTAATTTGTAATGCGGAGAAGTATAATAAATATAAATCAAGATATAAAGGATATAATATTTCAACAAATTGATGAAAAGGGGGCATTTTCTTTGATTTATATTTTCTTAGGATTAGGATCCTCACTCAATCCTTGGATTGATACTGGCGTGTATACATCAAAAATTCAGTGTGCGATTTGAATGAAAATAAGACAAATTATTTCCAATTAAATTAGATTGTTTCAAATTAGTAATTGAGAAATATTATATAATAATAATAAGGGGTTGTTTAAAAAGTATTTAGTAGAGTTAATTATGTTAAATCCTCATTGATTGTGCATTGTATAATAAACGAATACATATATTATATAAAATATAATACCGGTCGAAATATAAGTACTCTATTACATTTCATTGATCAAGAGGAATTGAAAAAGCAGTATAGTATGGTATCTCTCAAAATCCCTGACTACTACGATACTGCTTGCTGATTATACCAATCTACATATACCTCTCTCTTTTATCAATCAGTACTAGTGGAATAAAGATCAATTCCCATATTTATTTGATGCTGATGAGAAATGCGAAAGAAAAAAAAAATAAAGGTACTTGCTGTGAATTAGATTTTGCTTGTTCCATTCCATCCTTTCATTTTCCCTGAAAAAGGAAAGATGAATTGATCAATTCATCGGATCCTAGTTCGGGACTGACGGGGCTCGAACCCGCAGCTTCCGCCTTGACAGGGCGGTGCTCTGACCAATTGAACTACAATCCCGGTGAGGTGTACAGCAATACATATTGGTTTGGTTGGTTTCATTTTTTTGCCGTATTGTAACAGAAATATAAATGATATCATATCCGCATGGATATGAATTCTCGTGAGAGTGACACGGATTACTAGTAATCTTGGAGATATTTTATTGTCATAAACTTGATATTGAATCTTTCAATAAGAAAAAAGAAATCCTTTGTTACCTCTTTCATGATACTTAGGAATTATGAATCTGGATCCTTAGAAAGATAAGAACGAAT